CTCGTTCTATCGCAGAGTATTCATTCACTCGATACTGATCTGCGTCTATTTCTACTTTACGTAAGCGAGCCCGGGCTTTTTCCAACTGTTCAATGGCTCCCTCGCGTAATTCTTCTGAATTTCGAATAGTATTCACGATTCTCTGCTTTCGATTATCTAATAAATCACTTAATGAAAGTAGATTATTTCCATTCCTTTCAAAATTTCCATGATCCCTTCCCGAACCAAACATGAATCTTTCGATTCATTTGGCTCTCACGCTCAATTACTTCAATTCCGTATTTGGTAGGGTAGATTCATATCTCTTTTTTTGAATGTAATGAGCCTATCCTCTATTCTCTCGTCATATTCAAAAAGAATAAATTATTGAAAGAAAGCACGAATCCAAGACAAAAAGATTCGGAGGACTCTTCTGACCAAACAAAAACTATGTAATTGTCAGCAAAGTTGTTTAGTTTTCTTTTTGAAATCCAAAAATGGTTTCTTCCTTTACGACACAATACTAGATAGGTTGTCCATTGAGCATTGTCGAAAAAGGGAATCAAATCAAAAAAGTAGTTTCAATCATTTTATCGATATGAGTGTTCTAGACCAATAAAATGATTGTATTTAAAGTCATCTCTATATTAAAATATAGATCTATTTTAATATGGGGGTAGAAAGAATACCATGCTGCGTCTGGACTTCAAATGATTTAGCTTTAACCATGTTACTGATCCCACATTATTAGGTGATAGAGAATCAAAGTCTATTGACCAATGAATTACGAAATGCTATGGTTCTTCCCTATGATTTCTAAATTTTTTGCATTTATTTCGAAGGAATTCGCAAGCTCATGCACCTTTTGTTCCTAGTTAGAACGGAAAAAGTACAGCTGGGTGGATCCAGCCTATTCTTGAAAGAAACAACTCGCACACACTCTCTTTCCAAAAAAGATCAATACCCCAATCACTACACTGAGATTTATTAGATTTGTTGCTAAAATATCGGTATTAAACCCGAAACTCCCGGCGAAAGGCCAGTGGCCTAAAGAAAGGAAAGCATCGGTTACATTTTTCATATGATCTCCTCTTATAGATAGACTCAAAAATCGAACAGAAATCTTTTTGTATCACTATTGTATCCCTTCGCCCCCTTTCTATGGGGGGATCTTGGTTGGGTACTGACGCAACGAATCAAGAGGATAATCATTCTTATTTTCCCATTTCTTCCGATTTAGAAATCGACTGGAAAATCGATTGGATTTTCGAAGAACTTCTGAATTCCCCGCTGCAACCCTTCCTAAAAAGGGCCTTCTTGGACTCCAACGGGGAAGGCTGAAAGCGAGTCGGGATACTAATTCCTCATCTGCAAATCAGCCCTTCCCATGGGTTATTTTTTCAACGAATGAGGAATTGGAAGAATGAAATCGTGCTAGAATTTGAAAAAGCAAAGCAGAAGGAAAAGGCAATCCAAAATGAGAAAAAGGTTTTCATATTTCTAAGATTAAACAAAAGGATTCGCAAATAAAAGGGCTAATGCAACAACCAGGCCATAAATTGTTAAAGCTTCCATAAAAGCTAGACTAAGTAACAAAGTACCTCGTATTTTCCCCTCTGCCTCCGGCTGTCTTGCGATACCTTCTACCGCTTGGCCCGCAGCAGTACCTTGACCAACTCCAGGTCCAATAGAAGCAAGCCCTACAGCCAATCCAGCAGCAATAACGGAAGCGGCAGAAATCAGTGGATTCATGATAAGTTCCTCGTCCCAAAAAAAGAAATGGTTAATGATACACTCACCCAATGAATTATGATTTAATTCTTCCCTCGCTATGATTCATTCAATCGAAAGAACTACGAACTTCGCATAGGAGACTCTCCGCATAAATTCACATTCGGAGGTCAAATTCCATCGATCGTTAATTCCTATCGAACTAGCTAATATACCATATACACGTATTTCTTTCCTAATGGAAACCAACCCTTCATCCATCTTAGAGCCACTGGGATTTGAGAATCATTCGTCGCAACAGCCCCACCAGTTGCCTTAGCGCCATTCAATTCGATCCCCGCTTCGAACCAGCCCATTTTGGATTTTTTAGAAATTCCGGTTTTGTAAATTCTTCTTTCCCGCTCTTTATCATGATCCGGCGTGGATACAATCAAAAAGGAGAAATTTATTAGTACATACTCATTTCGTAAAAAGTGATTGATCAAAGTTCATTCCATTTCGTATTTATTAAAAATTTTTTGGCCCCTCGTTGAATCAAATAAATTGAAAAGGAAATCCTTCTAGTTGACGATTGGGATTAGTCAACCTAGAAAAAAATATTCATTGCAGGGAGATATCGATATAAGTGGACCAAAGGCGAATTTTTGTCAAAAGATCTTTGCGATCTCTTTCCTTTTTTTTACAATTCTCTGTTCATCTTTTTTGCTATTACTCTAAATCAGATATAGTTTAGGTATAGATATTATTTTTTTCAAAGTCGATTCGTTGGAGCCGCGCCGAGATTGCCTTCGTCGAAGCTAAAAAAAGAATCTTTCGAAAACTAGTCAATGGTGGCCCTCCATGGATTCACCTATATAAGCTGCAGCTAAAGTTGCAAAAATAAGAGCTTGGATACCACTTGTAAATAATCCAAGGAACATGACAGGGATAGGAACCACTAAAGGTACTAACGAAACAAGAACAACAACTACTAATTCATCAGCTAATATATTACCAAACAGGCGAAAACTAAGTGATAAGGGCTTTGTGAAATCTTCTAAGATGTTAATAGGCAAAAGAATTGGAGTTGGTTGAATATATTTACCGAAATAAGCTAACCCTTTTTTAGTAAGACCCGCATAGAAATATGCCACTGACGTGAGTAAAGCCAAAGCAACCGTAGTATTTATATCATTCGTGGGTGCGGCTAACTCCCCGTGAGGTAATTGTATGATTTTCCAAGGTAAAAGAGCGCCCGACCAATTAGAAACAAAAATAAAGAGAAACATAGTTCCAATAAAAGGAACCCAAGGACCGTATTCTTCTCCAATTTGAGTTTGACTCACATCTCGAATGAATTCAAGGACATATTCGAAGAAATTCTGAAGGCCGGTCGGAATGGTTTGGGGTTTCCGAACAGCTAGCGCAGCGGAACCTAATAAGATAGAAATTACAACCCAAGAAGTAATCAGTACTTGGCCGTGAACTTGGAAACCCCCGATTTTCCAATAGAAATGTTGGCCTACTTCCACACCGGATATCTCGTAGAACCCTTTTAGTATGTTGGTGGAACCTGATAAAAGATTCATATTGCTCTCTGAAAAAAAGAAAACTTTAAACGAAATTATTTTGATTCAACCATCTTTTTCTTGACTTAACTACTTGAATCGTATATTTGGAATACCAACTAATCACACTCTATAGCCACTTCTTTTTATCTCATTTTTGAGATTCAGAAATAGTAAGCGATTCAATAAATCTATGAGGGTTCCAAAACGACATAAGTTCTTTTTCTTCTTAGTAATTACGTAGTTCTTACAGACTCAGACCGGCCCTCACGAATTGCGAATACTAATTTGTTAATAATAAATCGGAGGGACGAGATAGAATCATCATTCGCTGGAATCGAAATATCTGCGAGATTGGGGTCACAATTTGTATCGATTAAACAAATTGTTGGAATTCCTAAAGTGATACATTCCCGAAGGGCCGTATATTCTTTGTGCTGATCAACGATGATTACAATATCGGGTAAGTCTGTCATATATTTAATCCCGCCAAAATTTCTTTGCAAGTGAGATAATTGTCGTTTCAAGATGGCCGCATCTCGTTTCGGAAGACGATCCAATCTTCCTGTTTGTTGTTTGGTTGTTAAGTCTCTAAACTTTTTAAGTCTCATTTCTGTAATCGACCAATTGGTTAACATCCCGTTGAGCCATTTTTTAGTAACATAATGACACCTAGCCCTTATTGCAGCCCGTAATACTGAATCAGCTGCTTTTTTGTTAGTGCCAACAATTAAGAATTGTTTTTTCTTACTGGCTGCATCAAAAACTAAATCACAAGTTTCTGATAAAAAACGAGCCGTTTTAATAAGATTTGTAATATGCCTACCTTTACGCTTTGCAGAGATATAAGGTGCCATTTTAGGATTCCATTTTCGAATATCATGGCCAAAATGAACTCCCGCTTTCAGCATCTCTTCCAAATTTATGTTCCAATATCTTCGTGTCATTTCTCCTCACACTCCTCCCTCTTTTTGTTTTTTTTTTTTTTTAACAAAAAGAGACGAGGTACCCTGAAAAAAAAACAAAATTGTTCCGATGGAACCTTCCCTTCTACCAGAGCTTGGCCCGAAAGACAGGGCCAAGCCATTCTTCTTTTCTATTCATTATTATTTTGATTACTCTTACAAAAAAAATGACTGGATCAAATCCAAACATAGATCCTTTTTAAATCAAAAGGGTGAATCTGCTCTTAGGAATCATTAAATACTCGAAATGATTGTTCTGATGTATTGTGGAAATTCTTTGAAAGGAAAGAATCAAATAAGGTTTTGTGGTGAAATAAAATATCTCTCATTTCCCCTTCGAATAGATTCTTCTCTTTTATTTCCAAGGGAAGATGCTTGTGTTGCTTTGGAGAGTGCACTAATCCTTTGCCTTTGAATCCAGTACCAACCGGTATCATTCCCCCCAGAACAACGTTCTCTTTCAGGCCTTTCAACCAATCGATACGACCCCGGAGAGCCGCTTTTGCTAAAACTCGAGCAGTTTCCTGAAAACTCGCTTCAGATATAAAACTTTGAGTATTCAGAGACGCTCTGGTTATTCCCAATAAGACGGCTCGGTAACAGATCGCTTCTTCCAAAGCGCGTCCCATTCGTTCCGCTCGCAACAATCCAACGAGTTCTCCAGGTAAAAAAACATTAGACAGTCCGTCTTCTGAAACCAACACTTTGGAGGTTATTTGACGGACAATAATTTCGATATGCCTATTATGTATCTGCACGCCCTGGGATCGATAAACCTTTTGGATCTTATTAACTAAAGAGATACGACTTTGCACTATAGTTAGCTCAGCACCAATCAAGAATCCCCAAGGAATTCCAAGAATTCTTATTATACATTTGTTCCAACCCTCCACCCTCTTTTTGAGATTCATTGATATTGAAGCAATTGAACGCACTTCTAACACCTGTTCCACTTTTGGAAGACCTTGCGTTATATCACCAGATCTTGATTTTTCATAGATAAATGTAACTAATGTATCTCCTTTCGAAAGCATTTTCCCATAATGACCATGTATAGTTGTCCCTGGGGTAGCCAAAAAGGGCTTAGCTGATCGTAGTATTACAGAGTCAACTTGAACAATTAGAACTTGACCCGATTTTAGATGCGGTCCTTTTTTGGCTATGCGGACATTTTCACAAATAAACTGCCCAAGACTAAGGATTGTAGATGACTTTTCACAACAAGTGTAATGCAAAAAATCCCAATTTAAATCAAATGGATTCAAAATGATGTTCTTGCACGGATCGGGCTTCACAATTTTCCCATTTTCATCCATTAAAAAATATTGAAGTACTTGAAAAGTCGGTTTCAAATTGTCAAGTTGGAAATAGTTAGTTACCAAGATCTGATTAGAAGTTATTAAATGTGAAAATGAATAAAAATTCGCAATTTGAAGACCTGTTCCTAAAGGACCCAACAATTTCCTAGTTGAAATTAGGGGGTCTTTGTGACTGAATTCTTTTATCACATTGGGAGACTTTCCAGCGTTGAATGGACCTAGTCGCGAACAAGAACAATTGGATGCTGACAAAATTATCAAAGATTGGCATTCCTTATTTTGATTCAACAACGTATGGATAGTTCCTTGATGTTGGGTAAGGGATTCTCGAAGCCTTGCTCTGGAATAGGAATAAATGGAAGAAAAGGGGTTGATCCTGGTGCGATCTGATTCACTCTCGGAGATGAACCCTGAACCCGATAGATCATTCCTTTTGATAGTATACGAAATAGGCGATTTTGCTAAGTCGATTCTTAGAAAATCTTGAATCAAACCATTTGTCCTTATTTCAACAAAGGAAGCACGGGCCTCGTCGCTCAAAGAACTTTTTTTGTCTTGATCCCAATTCAATACTAAACAAGTCCGAACTAATTGAATACCTGTCTCCGAACTTGCCCGAATTAACGTGCCGTTTCCATAAAAGATATAATTGACAATTTGAAGTTGTACATTATCCCTTTCTTGCAGTATATCCGGAGGTAAAAGTCTTACTAAATTTATTCCATCCGTTATTTCATATGTGATTACAGGTCGAACTAAAACAAAATAGTTTCTCTTGGTAAGTGTGAGCCGTTGGATATAGAGCCATTTTTTGTTTTCCTTGGAATTTCTCTTTCCTGTTCTTGGTGGTATCAAAACGCCACTATGTTGGGAGATCTTTGCTGTCTTTCCAGGAAAATGGATATCTCCAGAAAAGATTCTAAGTTCAATTCTTTTTTTTTTTCTCTCCACTCGGACTAACCCGCCTACTCGGCTTCTTGTCTTTAAAGTGATTGGTGTATCTCCTCCAATAATACTATTGTTTCGTACCAGTATCGAAGAAGATTCGGGTAAGAGATGCACTTCCTCGGGAATAAAAAAAAATCGATCGACTTTTATTGGGTCTTTTGGCTTTAATTCCGTGACTCCCCCATCCTCAATGAAATCCTCTTTTTTGACGATTGACTGCATTTCGATTGTTTCATATTTAGTAATTCCCGAGTGCTTTCTTCTATATTGTGGATCATCAAAATATGCAAGAATACTGTTTTTACGGAAAATCCCATTCATCGGTATTTCAATTGAGATCCCCAACCCCAAAGAGGGTGTTAGCTCGTTCTCGCGTTCTTGAATCGCTTGGAGTGGGATGATGAATCTATTTCTTCGCCGCTTTGCCAATAAATAAGAATTCTCGTCGAGAATGGCCGTATATCTCAGATTACAAAGACCCGTACATATGATTCGATTACGTTCTGAAGAATTAGGAATCCTCCCCCCCTTTTTCGCAGAACACTCCAATTTTGGTCTCGCTTGATTAGTAGTTCCTGAGGGGTTAGAAATAGATCTTCGTTTGCCAGAAAGAGAATGAGCGTTGATTTGATCTTGATCCTTGTGAATCGAAAGGGAGACGAGACTGGATCTCCATGGTTCCCCTAATAATATCCATAAATGACTTGTTTTTGGTAAGAGATGAACATTTCCATATCTAAATTCCGATGCATGATATACATCGGTATTCCAATGCATTTCGCCCTCTGAATCAGAATAAATATGTTTTCGAACCTTCTCTTTAATACTCAAAGTGGCTGTTCCTGCGCGCATCTCAGCAATTACTTGCTCTGATTCTACATATTGATCATTTTGAACTAAAAGAAAACTTTTGGACGGAATACAAACATTGTGTATAATCGCTTCACTCTCAATAGTTACATACACGTCTATTGAACAGAGAAAGGCAGGATGTCCATGACGTGTACGTGT